ATAAAAAATTTTCTATAGTTATATTTGGTTTATTTTTATGCAAGATTAACAGTTAATTTAGTACTGTAGATAATTATTGGATTTTTTTCTTAAAAATAATGTTTTCGACACTGTACTTGGTGTGTAATAAAGGCATGTGTTTGTAGCACTGTATTTAGTGCTGATGTTTGAAAAAATATGTTTTTGACACTGTACTTGGTGTATAAAACATATATATTATAAGAATTTTTATGTTTAATGTAACAATGGTTAAAATTGATTTTTTTAGCTAAAAATATGTCTAACAAGCATTAACTGAATAATACCATATATCCTAAAATCCAACCAAGAATACTAAACGTAGGTTCAGTCTAATAGGATTAGGCAGGTATCAGCATATGTGGGCCTGAGATTACAAAGAATAAAAAAAATACTATATGCCTATAAGACCATATAATGTCTAGTAACTAATATTATGTATAGAACTCATTAACCAGAGGCCTCTTAAAGAGGAACGAATGACCCTACTAGATAATGTGTCCCTGAAAAAACAACCAGAGGCCTCTTAAAGAGGAACGAATGGCCTAATTGAATCCATATGGACGTGAAAATATTAATAGAGTGTCTTATCAATGAAGGATTGCTTATTTCTCGGGAGAAGGTAGATTAATAGATCAACCAATACTGTACGATATTCATGTTGAAGATAACTACGTATAATAATGTCCTGTGGCCATTAATGCTATGTACTGTAACTATATTCATGTCTGATTAAACATATAATACATAAGACGATATGCTTGAGGTAAATAAATCCATGCACGATTATACATAGTATGTACTAAATGTAAGTGTGTATTATTATACTAACCCCCCTGGGGGGGTGGGGGGGGTACCGAATGATTTGTATACTAGGTATAGTACGTTTGGGTGTTATGTAGTTCTATCAAAGGATAGTTTATAAAAATTCCGGTTTTGGGGACCGGGGATGAAGGTGTAAGTCTTTCTCTTTTGAGTATTTCAGGAGGGTGGTGTTCTTCGTTTCTGGTTTACAAGACCAGTGTTTTTTGGTTAAACTACTGAAATATTGGTTTAGTATTTTGTTTTCAATTAAGCTTGTTATAGGTGTGATGATGAAGATGATGGTGAAGTATAGTAGGGAGGCGATTTGTCCAATGAGGATGAATGGGTCTTCTACTGGTTGGCCTCCGATTCATGTTAGGATTAGTAGGTCAGTGGTTAAGCATCAGAAGAGGATTTGTGCTATTGGTCGGAATGTGGTTGTTCGTTGTTTTGATAGGTGGAGTATTGGTATGGTTAGTAGTACTAGGATTGATATGAATAGGGCTAGGACGCCACCTAGTTTGTTGGGGATTGAACGTAGGATTGTGTAAGCGAATAGGAAGTATCACTCTGGTTTGATGTGTGGTGGGGTGGTTAGTGGGTTGGCTGGTGTGAAGTTGTCTGGATCTCCTAGTAGGTTTGGGTAAAATAGGGTGAGGGTGAGCAGGCATATGATTATTAGGATGAGGCCTAGTAGGTCTTTGTAAGAAAAATATGGGTGGAATGGGATCTTGTCGCAGTTTGAGTTTAATCCTGTTGGGTTGTTTGATCCTGTTTCGTGTAGTAGTAGGAGGTGTAGTATGGTTATTCCTAGGATAGCGAATGGGATTAGAAAGTGGAATGTGAAGAATCGAGTCAGGGTGGCGTTGTCTACGGAGAATCCTCCTCAGATTCATTCTACAAGTGTAGGGCCTGCATATGGGATGGCTGATAGAAGGTTGGTGATTACTGTAGCCCCTCAGAATGATATTTGGCCTCATGGTAGTACGTAGCCCACGAATGCGGTGGCTATGACTAGGAATAGTAGAATTACTCCAGTGTTTCAGGTTTTATTGTAGAGGTAGGAACCGTAGTAGATTCCACGTCCAATATGGAGGTAAATGCATATGAAAAATAGTGAAGCACCGTTGGCGTGTATGTTTCGAATCAGTCAACCATATTGGACGTCTCGTTGGATGTGGGAGATTGATGAGAATGCTATGGAGATATCGGGCGAGTAGTGTATAGCTAGGAAGATTCCTGTGGCTAGTTGTAGAATTAGGCATATTCCTAGTAGTGATCCGAAGTTTCATAGGGCGGAGATGTTGGAGGGGGTGGGGAGATCGATGAAGGTGTTGTTAATAATTTTTAATAGTGGATTTGTGTTTTTTATGGTTGAAGTAGAGGTTCCTGTGGTTTTATGTGTCTTTGTTTGTGGATGGTGATTTATTGTTCCTGTAGTTGAATAACAATGGTGGTTTTTCAGGCCACTGGTTTTGGTGTAAGTCCGAGCTGGAATATATGATTTATTTTTCATTTTTGTTTGGGTTTGGTTTGGTGTTTTGAATGATTGGGGTGGCTTCTAATATTTCTCCTTATTATGGTATTTTAAGTTTGTTAATGGGAGCGGTGTCTGGTTGTGGGGTATTGGCTTGAAAGGGGGGGTCTTTTATGTCTTTGGTTTTATTTTTGATTTATTTGGGGGGGATGTTGGTTATTTTTGCTTATTCAGCTACTCTGGTATTGGAGCCCTTTCCTACTGCTTTTGCTAATTGAGAGGGGGTAATTAATGTATTTAATTATGTTCTTCTTGTTGCGGTTCTTATGTTTGTGGGGTCGGATTTGTGGTGCGGGGTGGTTGATTTAGGTGATAAGGTGTCTGATGCTGATGGGCTGTCGGTTGTTCGTGTTGATTTTGTTGGAGTGTCGTTGTTTTATTATTTGGGGTGTGTGGTTTTTTTGGTTGCTGGGATTGGGTTGTTGCTTACACTGTTTGTAGTATTGGTGTTGATTCGTGGTTTGTATCAGGGGGCGGTTCGTGTTATTAGATGTGGGTGTAGTATTTGTTTGGTTGGTGGATGTAGTTTATAGGTTAGAATAGTAGTGGAATAAGTGCTAATAAGTAGATGAATGATAGTAGGTAAGTTTTGATTAGGCCTTTTTGTGAGGTTGTTATTGTGATTGGAGGTTTTTGATATTTGGCGAGTTCTCCTGGGCCCAGGTTTGAGTATCATATTTGGTCTATGAGGCGGGTTGATTCTTTTTCTGCTTTGGATAGTGTTACGATTGATGTGGTTCGGTGTGTGGCTGTGGTTGTGTGGGCTTGTATAGGTTTTTGGTGTGTTGTGTTGATTAGGTTTGTAGCGATTAGTAGACTGGTTAGTATGATTATTAGGGCAGTTAGTTTATAGCTTGTTGGTAGGGTTAGGGGTGGGATTTGTGAGGGGTGTATTGTGAATGATATAAGTAATCCGGCTATGATGCTTCATTTTGCCAATTGGGTAATTGGTTTGGTGCATTTTGGATTTTCTTCGTAGTGTGGCAGTGGTTGGTGTATTGGGTGTCCGGTTCACACAGTGGCTAGTACTCGAATGCTGTAGATTGTGGTGAATGAGGTTGAAATTAGTACTAAAATTATGGCTAGTGTATTAATGTGTGATGTTATAATGCATTCGATAATAGTGTCTTTAGAATAAAATGCGGAGAGAAATGGTGTCCCGGAGAGGGCGAGGGTTCCGATTGTGAAGCATGATGATGTAGTTGGGAGTGTTTTGTGTAGTGTGCCTATTTTTCGGATGTCTTGTTCTCCGTGTAGGGCATGAATAATGTTGCCGGCGCATAGGAATAGTATGGACTTGAAGAATGCGTGTAAGCATAGGTGTAAAAAGGCTAGTCCTGGAAGACATAACCCGACGGTGGTTATTATTAGGCCTAACTGGCTTAGTGTGGAATAAGCAATAATTTCTTTTATATCGTTTTTTGTAAGGGCATGGGTGGCTGCATATAGTGTGGTGATAGCTCCTAAGAACAAGCAAATTGATAGGGCAATGTGGTTGTTTTCTAGGAGGGGTTGTATGCGGATGAGTAGGTAGATTCCTGCTACAACTATTGTGCTGGAGTGTAGTAGGGCTGATACAGGGGTTGGGCCTTCTATTGCTGCTAGTAGTCATGGGTGTATTCCGAATTGGGCTGATTTTGCTATTGCAGCTAAGATTAGTCCTAGTAGTGGTATTATTGGTATAAGGTGTGATATTGAGTAAATTATTGGTAGGTCTAGTGTGTCTAGAAGTAGTAGGAATCAGCATATGTTTATAATCAGTCCTACATCACCAATTCGGTTATAAATAATGGCTTGTATTGAGGATTCATTGGCTTTTGCTCGTGCCCGTCATCATGTGATTAGTAAGAATGATATGAATCCAACGCCCTCCCAACCGATGAATAGGAGGAATAGATTGTTAGCTGTGGCTAGGGTTAGTATTGCTAGTAAAAAGATTAGTAGGTATTGGGTGAATTTAGTACGTTGTTTGTCTGTGGATATATATCAGTCTGAATATGCTACAATGGTTCGTGTAATAAATAGGGCGATGGGTATAAATGTGGTTGAGTATGTATCAAATTTTACATTAAGGGTGATGTTAAATGTGTCTGACTTTAAAATGGTGGCAATGGTGTAGTCATTTATATAATAGGATTTTAGGATAAAGAGTAGAATTGATAGGTATAATGAAATTGTGATGGCTTTTTTTGGGCTTCAGATTCATGTGCTTAGTGTTGGTGAAAGTGATAGGATTAAGGGTGTGGTAAGGATGAATAGTTGTAGTAAATATAATGTTTTTAGGTCGATTAGTTGTAGAATATTCATGACTTTTACTTGGAGTTGCACCAAGAGGAGATGGTACCTAAAACCATTGGATTACTTCTATCCTTTAAAAGTGAGATAGCTGAGGTTTTAATTTCAGTTATAAGAGTTAGCAGTTCTTATTGTATATCTTTCTCGGTTTATAAGGAGGTTTTAACTTCTATTTTTAGATCCACAGTCTAATGTTTGTATTAAAACTATATTAACATAATATACCTGAGATCAGTTGTGGTTTTATTATGAGTAAGGTTATTGGTAGGATATGTAGTGTTATGATTAGGTGTTCTCGTGTTTGGGTTGGTGGGATTGTTATGATGTTTAGTGGTGATTCTCCTCCTAGTTGGGTAGTTGAAAATATATAGAGTGTATATGTAGCCGATAGGATCGTGCCTAGTCCTGTGACTATGATAGTAGTATTTGATCAGTTGAATAATGAAGCAATAATAGATAATTCTCCCATGAGGTTGATGGTTGGTGGTAGGGCTATATTAGTTAGACTGGCAGAAAGTCATCATAGGGTTATTAGTGGGAGTAGAAGTTGTATGTTACGTGTTAGGATTAAAATTCGGCTGTTTGTTCGTTCGTAGTTTGTGTTTGATAGGCAGAAGAGCATAGATGATGTTAAACCGTGGGCGATTATAAGGGTGATGGCTCCTGTAAGTGCTCATTGGGATTGTACAAATGTAGAGGCGATAACAAGTCCTATGTGGCTTACAGATGAATAGGCGATTAGTGATTTTAGGTCGGTTTGGCGTAGGCAGATTAAGCTGGTTATGATGATTCCTCATAGTGCTAGTATTATGAATGGGTAGTATGGGTTTTTTATGGGGGGACTTATAATGAGCGATACTCGGATAATGCCGTATCCACCTAGTTTTAATAGGACGCCGGCAAGGATTATTGATCCGGCGATAGGGGCTTCTACATGTGCTTTTGGTAATCATAGATGTAGTCCGTATAGTGGTATTTTGATTATGAAGGCGGTTAGTAGGGCGAACCATCATGTTGTATAGGTTCATGAGTTTTCTAGGTATGGTAGATTAAGTTGTAAGATGGGCAGAGATAGAGTGCCGCTGTAGGATTGTAGTAGCAGTAAGGCGATTAGAAGGGGTAGGGATCCAATAAGGGTATAAAATAGAAAGTAAATTCCAGCGTTTAGTCGTTGTATTTGATTACCTCATCGTGTGATGATAATTAAGGTTGGGATTAAGGTGGTTTCAAATGTGATGTAGAATGTAATTAGTTCTGTGGCGGAGAAGGCTAAAATTAAGGATGCTTGTAAAAAAACAGTTGTAGAAATAAAGGTTCGTTTTCGTAAGGTTGGCTCGGTCATTAGGTGGTTTTGGCTTGCTAAGATTATTAGTGGGGTTAGTCAGCAAGATAAGGCAATAAGTGGGGCGGAAATGTGATCAATTCCTAATGACAGGTTGGAATATGTTATGGAATGTCCTGTTAGTGGTTTTATTAATTGTAGGCTTAATAGGGCAATGATAAAGCTTTGAATGATCGCTGTCATTAATAGATTTTTTTTATGGCAGAGTATGGCTGTTGGGATTAGTATAATTGTGGGAAGTAGGATTTTTAGCATTGTAGTAGGTTTAAGTTGTGTAGCAGGTCTGATCCATGGGTTCGTGAAGAAGTTACTAGGAGGGATAGACCTGTTCCAGCTTCGCAGGCTGAAAAAGCTAGTATTAGTATTGGGGATAATGTGAGAGAAGGTGTTTGTAGCTGCAAAGCCCATATTGATAGAGCGATGAATATTGAAAGTATAATTCCTTCTAAGCACAGTAGGGTTGAGATAAGGTGGGTACGATGTAGTGCAAATCCTATTATGCTAATGGCGAAGGCAATGAGATAGCTAAAATGTAGTGTGGTTATGGGGTGATCATGAAATTAATCATGATTTGCTAAGTCGAAGTTAGAGGTCTTAATTAGACTAATCACCCATTCTGCTCATTCTAGTCCTCCTTGGGCTCACTCGTAGGCTAAGCCTAGTGTTAGTAATGCTAAAATAATAAGGGTTCAAGTTATTGATAAAGTGGGGGTAGAAAGTTGGGTGGCTCATGGAATGGGTAATAATAGGGCGATTTCTAAATCGAAAAGTAGGAATAAGATTGCTACTGAGGAAGAATCGAATAGAAAAAGGTAGTCAGGCTGACTCCAGAGGGTCAAATCCGCATTCGTATGGGGATAGTTTTTCGTTGTTCGGTTTCATTAAGGCTAATAGGTTATTTAGTAGTACTAGCACTATTGATAGAGCGAGGGTTGTTGTGATGATGACTGTTATTATGTTTATTATCCTTCTTTAGGTGTGAGTCTAAAACTTAGTGATTGGAAGTCACTTGTACTGTTATACTAGGGGGATATGATCCTCATCAGTAGATTGAGATAAATAGGAATAGTCAGACGACATCTACGAAGTGTCAGTATCATGCTGCGGCTTCGAATCCGAAGTGGTGATTAGAGGTGAAGTGGTATTTCATTTGTCGTAGTAGGCATACAATTAAAAATGTGGACCCAATGATTACGTGTAACCCGTGGAAACCGGTTGCGATAAAAAATGTAGAGCCGTAGATGCTATCGGCTACTGTAAATGTGGTTTCGTAGTATTCTATGGCTTGTAGGGCTGTAAAATAGAGGCCCAGGATAATTGTGATAAGGAGGGCTTGGGTTGTTTGGTTTCGATTAGATTCTATTATGCTATGGTGGGCTCAGGTGATTGTAACTCCGGATGCTAGAAGGACGGCGGTGTTTAGTAGGGGGACTTCAAATGGGTTAAGTGGTGTAATTCCTATAGGTGGTCAGTGTCCCCCTAGTTCTGGGGTTGGGGCTAGACTTGAGTGGTAGAAGGCTCAGAAGAATCCGGCAAAGAAGAATACTTCTGATGTAATGAATAAGATTATTCCGTATCGTAGTCCTTTTTGTACTGGTTTAGTGTGGTGTCCTTGGAATGTGCTTTCTCGTACAACGTCTCGTCATCATTGTAGGACTGTAACTGTTATATTTAGTAGGCCGATGATTAATAGGGTGGATGAGTTATAATGGAATCACATAATGAGGCCAGAGGTTATTGTGAATGCGGCCATCCCCCCTGTTAGTGGTCATGGGCTTTGGTTAACTATATGGTATGGGTGTATTTGTTTGGCTATTTGATGTTTTCTTGCAGGTATAGGCTAAGTAGAAGAACGAATACAATAGCCTGAATAATGGCTACTGCTAGTTCTAAGACTGTTAGGAGGAGTAGTACTATTATAGTTGATATGGATAGGATGGGGATGGTGGGTAATAGGGTTAATACAGCGGTGGAGGTAAGTTGAATGAGTAGGTGTCCTGCTGTTAAGTTTGCTGTAATACGAACCCCCAGGGCGATTGGTCGAATAAGTAGGCTAATAGTTTCGATTATGATTAATGGTGGGATTAGGGGTATTGGTGTACCTTCTGGAAGAAGGTGGGCTAGTGAGGTGGTTGGTTGGTTTCGTAGGCCGATTAGTACGGTAGCAAGTCATATTGGAATAGCTAGTCCTAAGTTTATGGATAGTTGTGTTGTTGGGGTGAATGTATATGGTAATAATCCTAGTAGGTTTGATGTTAATAATAGGGCTATTAGGGATGTTAGGGTAATTGATCATTGATGTCCGGGTTGGCTAATCGGTAGTATTAGTTGTTTTGTGAATAGATTGGTAGTTCATGATTGCATTGTTATTAGGCGGTTAGTAATTCATCGATTGTTTTTAGTTGGGAATATAATTGTAGGTATTAGTAGGCTTAGTGTGATTAGTGGGATCCCAATTTTTTCAGGGGTTGAAAATTGGTCGAAGAAGGTTAAGTTCATGGTCAGGTTCAGGTTTCTTTTTTAGTTTTTTTTGGTTTGTTTATAATATTATTAGATGTAAGGTGAGATTTAATTTTGGGCTGTATGATAATGTAAATTAGTCAGGTGGTACATAGGATTGATAATCATGGGCTTGGATTTAATTGTGGCATATCACTAAGGAGGTGGGGTAAGTCTCTTTTTCTAGCTTAAAAGGCTAGTGCTATCCATTATAAGCTTCTATAGTGATTGAAGTGATGATCAGTTTTCGAATTGTTGTAGAGGTGTTGATTCAATGACGATTGGTATGAAACTATGGTTTGCTCCGCAGATTTCAGAGCACTGTCCGTAGAATAAACCTGGTTGTATTATAATGAAATTGGTTTGGTTTAGTCGTCCTGGGACTGCATCTGTTTTTACCCCCAATGATGGTACTGCTCATGAGTGTAGGACATCTTCTGCTGAGATTAATATTCGGATTGGGGTTTCTATTGGGGCAACTATTCGATGGTCAACTTCTAAAAGTCGTGGGTGACCATTAATGAGGTCTTGAGTTGGGATTATATATGAGTCAAATTCTAAGTCTTCGTAGTCGGTATATTCATATGTTCAGTATCATTGGTGTCCCATGGCTTTGATTGTTAAATGTGGGTTGTTGATTTCGTCTGTAAGGTAGAGTACTTGTAGTGAGGGAAGAGCGATTGTAATGAGAACAATGGCTGGTAAGATGGTTCAGATTATTTCTACTTCTTGGGCATCTATGGTGTTGGTATGGGTTAGTTTTGTTGTTATTATAGATGCGATGACGTAAAGTACTAGGGTACTGATAAGAAATACAATTATTAGAGTATGATCATGAAAGTGTAGTAGTTCTTCTATAATTGGAGATATTGCGTCTTGGAATTCTAATTGTAGGGGATGTGCCATTAAGTCGTAAAGGAGTTAAACCTATAATTTAATCTTGACGAGATTATGTAATTTTTACTAACGTCTTGGTTATAGTTTGTAAGGAAGAAACATAATGGTTTATGTGGTTGGCTTGAAACTAATTTAAGGGGGTTCGATTCCTTCCTTTCTTGTGTTATAATATATGTGCGGATTCTTCATAGGTGTGACTGGATGGCGGACAACCGCTTAGTCATTCTACGTTGATTAGGGGTGGTTCAATCAGTACTATTTTTCGCTTTGATGAGAAGGCCTCTCAGATAATGACTAGTATTATGATTACTGCTGCTATGGAGATTATTGATCCAATTGATGAGATGGAGTTTCATATTGTGTAGGCGTCTGGATAATCTGAGTATCGTCGGGGTATACCAGCTAAACCTAGGAAGTGTTGTGGGAAGAATGTTATGTTTACGCCAAAGAATATTACTACGAATTGTAGTTTTGCCCATGTTTGGTTTAGTGAGAATCCTGTAAATAATGGGAATCAGTGGGTAAATCCGGCTATAATGGCAAATACGGCCCCCATTGATAGTACATAATGGAAGTGTGCTACTACATAGTATGTATCGTGTAGTACGATATCTAGTGATGAGTTAGCTAATACAATACCTGTTAGTCCTCCAATGGTAAATAGAAAAATAAATCCCAGAGCTCATAGTATAGGGGCATCTCATTTAATTATTCCTCCGTGGAGGGTGGCTAGTCAGCTAAATACTTTGACACCTGTGGGGATAGCAATGATTATTGTTGCTGATGTAAAGTAGGCTCGGGTGTCTACGTCTATTCCTACTGTGAATATATGGTGAGCTCAAACGATGAATCCTAAGAATCCGATTGATATTATTGCTCAGACTATTCCCATGTACCCGAATGGTTCTTTTTTACCAGTATAATAAGCAACGACGTGAGAAATTATTCCGAAGCCGGGAAGGATGAGAATGTATACTTCGGGGTGGCCAAAGAATCAAAATAGGTGTTGGTATAGGATTGGGTCTCCTCCACCAGATGGATCAAAGAAGGTTGTATTTAGGTTTCGGTCTGTTAAAAGTATAGTAATGCCTGCAGCAAGTACTGGAAGGGAGAGTAATAGTAATACAGCTGTGATAAGTACTGATCATACGAAAAGTGGTGTTTGGTATTGTGATATTGATGGGGTTTTTATATTAATTGCGGTGGTGATGAAGTTGATGGCCCCTAAAATTGAGGACGCCCCGGCTAAGTGTAGGGAGAAGATAGTTAGGTCGACAGAAGCTCCGGCGTGGGCTATATTTCCAGCCAAAGGGGGATATACAGTTCACCCTGTTCCAGCTCCGGCTTCGATACCAGAGGAGGCTAGAAGTAGTAGTAGTGATGGTGGTAGAAGTCAAAAGCTTATATTATTCATTCGTGGAAATGCTATATCTGGCGATCCAATTATTATTGGAACTAATCAGTTTCCAAATCCACCAATTATAATAGGTATAACTATGAAAAAGATTATAATTAAGGCGTGGGCTGTAACAATTACATTGTATACTTGATCATCTCCTAATAGGGGACCTGGTTGGCTTAGTTCTGTTCGAATTAATAGACTAAGAGCTGTTCCGATTATTCCTGCTCAGGCCCCAAAAATCAGGTAGAGGGTGCCAATGTCTTTATGGTTAGTAGAAAATAGTCAGCGGTTTAATATCATAGGTAAGGTAGCTGAGTGTTTAGCGTTAGGCTGTAGACCTTTTCACGGGGGTTTAATTCCCCTTCTTATCATAGCTCTGTGGTGAAGTTCATATCAGATTGCAAATCTGAGGATATATCTTAGTAATGGTATCGGAGCTTTGAATTATGTTTAAGATGTTAGATAAAAGCCTGTTGGATAAGGTGTTTAGCTGTTAACTAAAATGTTTATGGGATCAAAGCCCATTTATCTACTAAGGTCTTAGCTTAATTAAAGTGTTTGAGTTGCATTCAATTGATATAGGATAAAATCCTATAGGTCTTAAGCAGAAACTAAGAGGCTAATATCTCTTGTTTGGGGCTTTGAAGGCTCCTGGTTTATATTTATCCTAAGTTTCTTTTAAATGGAGAATAACAGTACAGGCAGGATTGGAAGTAGGGTTGTTGATAGTAGGGTTGTTATGGCCAGGTAGGGTTTTATGTGGGATGTTTTGTGTCGTCATTGTTGGGTGTAATTGTGAGAGTTTGGGGGAAGTGTAATTGTTGTGTAGTATGAGATTCGTAAGTAGAAGAATAAGCTGAGGAGGGAGGCTATGGCTATTAGTGCAGCTAGGGTAGTTATATGTTGTTTGGTGAGTTCTTGTAGGATTAATCACTTAGGTGAGAATCCCGTTAGTGGTGGCAGGCCTGCTAGGGATAGCAATGTTAGTATTATTATTGTGTTTAGCGAGGGGATTTTTGTTCAAGATAGTATAATTGTGGTTATTTTGTTTGTTTTTAGGTATTCAATTATGAGGAATGTAGTAATTGTTATTATGCAATATAGGTAAAATGTGAATAGTGTCAGTTTTGGTGATAAAGTAAGGATAGTGGTTATTCATCCAAGATGGGCAATGGATGAGAAGGCTATAATTTTTCGTAATTGTGTCTGGTTTAATCCCCCCCATCCCCCCAGGAAGGCGGATGTTAGTCCCAGTGATAATAGTAGTGGTGTGCTTAGGTGCTGAGATGTAATTATTAGGATGGTTAGTGGGGCTAGTTTTTGTCAAGTGGTAAGTAGTAGTGCTGTTGTTGTGGTGGATCCTTGCAGTACTTCTGGTAGTCAAAGGTGGAATGGGGCTAGTCCTAGTTTTATGGCCAAGGCTACTGTTAGTAGTATGCATGGTGTACTGTTATGTAGAAGCGTTATATCCCATTGACCTAAATATCAAGCGTTTATAACACCGGAGAATAGTAGTAGTGTTGAAGCTGCTGCTTGTGTTAGAAAATACTTGATGGCGGCTTCAATGGCTCGGGGGTGATGTTGTTGTGCAATTAGTGGAATAACAGATAAAGTGCTGATTTCTAGACCACACCATGCCAGAATTCAATGATTACTTGAAATTGTAAGTAGTGGTCCTATGATTAGACTTGTAGTAATAAGTCCCTTTGCAAGAGGGTTCATTAGTAGAGGGGGGATTTAAACCAACATTGTCGGGGTATGGGCCCGATAGCTTAATTAGCTGACTTTACTAGAATGTAGTATAGTGGGAGTATTGGGAGTTTTGATCTCCCAGGGGCAGGTTCAAGTCCTGTTTTTCTAAGGAGACGAGAGGATTATTAACCTCTATTTTTCACCCTATCAAGGTGATCCTTTGTATTTCGGGCACGTGTCCTATATTATTGGTGGGAGTCCAGAGGTTGTGATGGGTATTGCTATGTGTCATGCACATAGTGCAAGGGTGATGGGTAAGAAGTTTTTTCATAGTAGGTGTATTAATTGGTCGTATCGGAATCGTGGGTATGAGGCTCGTACTCATAGGAACCCTATGGATAGTATTACTGTTTTTGTTGTTAATGAAAGTGAGAATATTTCTGGTATATTTAGTATACTTGGATTTAGGAATAGAATGGTTGTTAGTGTATTTATTATTAGAATATTAGTGTACTCTGCTAGAAAGAATAGGGCGAATGGGCCTGCAGAATATTCCACGTTGTAACCAGATACTAATTCTGATTCTCCTTCTGTGAGATCGAATGGTGCTCGGTTAGTTTCTGCAAGAGTTGAGATGTACCATATTATTATTAATGGTCAGGAGGATATTACTAGGTATATTGGTTCTTGTGTGGTAGCAAATGTTTGTATATTAAATCCACCAGAGAGTAGAATTATCGATAGTAGGATAATCCCTAAGGTTACTTCGTAGGAGATAGTTTGGGCTACTGCACGTAGGGCCCCTATTAGGGCGTATTTTGAATTTGATGCCCAGCCGGATCATAGGATGGAATATACTATGAAGCTTGACATGGAGATTAGGAATAGTAATCCTAGGTTTAAATCGGCTAGTGAGTGTGGGAGTGGCAGGGGTAATCAAATTGATAATGATAGTAAAAGGGCTAGTATTGGGGCTATGGTAAATAGTATGTATGAGGAGTTGGTTGGTTGGATTGGTTCTTTAATAAATAATTTTAGTCCATCTGCTATTGGTTGTAAAATGCCATATGGGCCTACCAAGTTGGGCCCTTTTCGTAGTTGTATGTAGCCTAATATTTTTCGTTCGATAAGGGTAAAGAAGGCTACTGAGATTAGAATTGGGATGATGTAGGTTAGTGGTGATAGTAGGTTTGGAATAAGCATTTATTATTGGGGAGGGGAATTGAACCCCTGGTTAAAGGGTTTAGGCCTTTTGCATTTATATCTGCTTTGCTACCCCAATGGGCCTTTATTTAAGGTTTTGTAGATGGGTTCTGTCTTTGTACTTAGTTTAGTTATGTTCACTAATGCAGAGTATAGCGTGTTTTTTACATGGGCTATATATTTTCAATCCTTTCGTACTAGAAAATTTGTAATCATAGATAGAAACCGACCTGGATTACTCCGGTCTGAACTCAGATCACGTAGGACTATTAATCGTTGAACAAACGAACCCTTAATAGCGGCTGCACCATTAGGGTGTCCTGATCCAACATCGAGGTCGTAAACCCCCGTCATTGATATGGACTCTAAGAGGGGATTGCGCTGTTATCCCTGGGGTAGCTTGGTTCGTTGATCAAGTATATTGGATCGTTTTGCCGTAGGCACTTAGGTTTGTATTGTCTTAGTAGTAATTTTCGGAGGTTTTATTTTTCTCCGAGGTCGCCCCAACCGAAAGTTGGAAGTCAGGAAGGTTATGAGTAGTGTTAATTCTGTTGAGTAGTAGGTTAATGGTGATGACTTATACTTAAAGTTCCACAGGGTCTTCTCGTCTTATGGTATTATTCTCGCTTTTGCACGGGGGGATCAATTTCACTGATTGTTTGTAAGAGACAGATAGAACCTCGTTTAGCCATTCATTCTAGTCTTTATTTAAAAGACGAGTGATTACGCTACCTTCGCACGGTCAGGATACCGCGGCCGTTAAACAGTGTCACTGGGCAGGCATCACTCCTAATACTTGTGATGCTAGGAGCTATGTTTTTGGTAAACAGTCGGGTTCTTTGTTTGCCTAGTTCCTTTTACAAATTTTAATCTTTCTTGTATGCATTCCTGTGTCGGGTTAACAGTTTTGTCTATAGAATTTGTTAAGTTTTGTTTGTTTCTATGGGTTTAGTTGTTAATAATCAGTAGTATATCTATGCTGATTTAAGCTAATGCTTAGAGAAGTTTTTAATTCTTGTTACTCATTTTAGCATTAATCCTTCTACATGGGTAGAATAGCTCAGTAGAAACTTGGGGAAATAAATTTTTATTAATATTTATTGTGGTTTAGCTTTAACGCTTTATTTTAGTGGTGGCTGCTTTAAGGCCTACGGATGTATTGTTTAAAATTTTTTCCTCCGTATTTGGTTGTTTCCTTTGTTAGTTGGGCTGTACCCCTACTAAATATCTCTTAAATTTCTCTTTAGGTGAGACTTTGTTGTGTCTGTTGGAGGGTTTAAGGTAGAACTTTTATTCTTTTCCTGAGCAACCAGCTATTACTAAGTTCGTTAGGCTTTTCACTTCTACTTGTAAGTCTTACCACTCTTTTGCCACAGAGACGGTTAAGAAGCTTTTGTTATAAGCTGCTTATAAGTAGCTCACTTAGTTTCGGGGTTTCATACTTTAGTCCTCTTTGCTTGAAGTATGCTAGCTAAATCATTATGCAAAAGGTACAAGGTTTAATCTTTGCTTTTTTTTGCTTGGATGGGTGTTTCATGTTTTTCATCTTTCCCTTACGGTACTATTTTTATAGCTCCAGTGGTCTTTTCCTATCTCCTATACTTAGACAAGTAGAATGTTTTAAGGTTTAAAGTGGTAGTTGATGGTTGTTATTTGTTGAGTATTAGTTAGTTGGTTGGGCTAGGTTTATTGCTCAAGGCAGCCCTTGTTTATTGGGCATTTTTCAGGTGTAAGCTGAGTGCTTTAGGTTAAGCTATGCTTTGATATTCCAAGTACACCTTCCGGTATACTTACCATGTTACGACTTGCCTCATCTCTATGGGGGAGGGGGTGGTTTATTTATAAATTGTTGTTTTTTCGAGGAGGGTGACGGGCGGTGTGTGCGCGTCCCAGATCCGAGTTAATGTGGACTCTCTGCTTTCACATTACTGCTAAATCCTACTTTTAAGTCCATATTTCAGGGCTCTTTCCGTGAATGTTTCTAGTGTAGAAAATGTAGCCCATTTCTTCCACCTCAGTTGGCTACACCTTGACCTGACTTATTAGTTGTGTGAACTATTGTGCTTACTTTTATTCCTTAGTAGGGTAAGCTGTGGACGGAGGTATATAGGCTGTGGGCTAGAGGTGGTGAGGTGAATCGTGGATTATCGATTATAGAACAGGCTCCTCTAGGTGGGTTTGGGGCACCGCCAAGTCCTTTGAGTTTTAAACGTTTGGTTTGTAGTTCTCTGGCAAATTTTTGTATGTTGAGAAAAATTTAGGTTTAGGGCTAAGCATAGTGGGGTATCTAATCCCAGTTTGTACCTTAGCTATCGTGGGTTCAAATTGGTCTATATGTTAAGGTTGTTTTCGCAGTGTGGTAAGGTGTATATTAACTTGTGACAGAAGGATTGTAGGTTTACCTTAATTTTTTTGATTATTTTTTAATCACGTTTTATGCCGTTTTGTTGTTATTTAGGGCTTCTTGTATAGCCGCGGTGGCTGGCACAAGGATTTACCAGCCCGGGTTTACTATAAATAAGTCAAGCTTTTACGCTTATAGCTTAATGTTTATCACTGCTGAGATCCATGGGGATGTGGCATTGCTAGGTGTTTTGGGCTATCACGGTGTGCCTGATACCTGCTCCTTGTTCTTTTGGTGTTGAAGAAATTAAGGGCGTTTTCACTGGGGTGCTGATACTTGCATGTGTAATTTTAGTAAAAAATAACAGTAAGACTAGGACCAAATCTTTTTGTTTTTGGGGTAATTAATACCCATCTTGGCAGCTTCAGTGTCATGCTTTGGTATAAGCTACAATAAC